ATCAAATAAGGTTTTCATATTATTATTATCCATGATATGATAAATAAATACGATATAGAGCAAGAAAAGAAGGAAATAAAAAAACAAAGTATAGAAAAGATATCCAAAATTATATAGAAATCACTATCCTACCCTTAGTTTTTATTTCCTTAATTTAATTGAATTTGTTTTGATTAGAGCAAAGTTCCTTAAAAACCTCTGCCTTTTTTAAAATATCCTGAACAGTTCCTGTAGGCTGAGCGCCTTTTTCAAGGAAATAGAGAATTGCGGGAACGTTTAAATAAGTTTGATTCTTGATCGGATCATAAAAACCTACTTTCCGAAGATCTCTTCCTTCTCTTCGGGATCGAACATCAATTGCAACGATTCGATAGACGGCTCATCGGGATAGATGTAGATGAAACCCCCCCCCTAGAACCGTATAGGAAGTTTTCTCCTCGTACGGCTCGAGAAAAAATGATTCGAAGTTTTGTCTATGGATAAAATTAGAATAAATAGGAAAGGAATCCATAAAATATAAAATAAATTATTCTATAATTAAACTCATAGTCTTTTTTATTTCGCTTCCTTCCTGAAAAAAAATCATTTGTACTCATAACTCAAGTTCAATAATTCAAAAATTTTAAAAATTTTTCTTTAATTTTGAATATATTTTTTTTATTGAGTGGTCTTTAACCCACCCTTTTTGTCTCGTTTAAAATATATTTGGATTCTTTATTCGGATCCGTGAGACAATTAAAGTGGTGTTTCCTTGTTCTGGGATCCTTTATCTTTGTTTTAAATCATTGGGTTTAGACATTACTTCGGTGCTTCTTAATCCTTTCAAAATGGTAGCAACATACCCCTTTTGTGATTTCTTTCTATCAAAGAATCATACCAACGGTTGATTCGTGCGTGATACACTGTGGATTGAAAAAGGTTTAGCCGTTCCAACAATTTGTTTTTTCAAATTTCCTCGAATCGGATCCTTTTGATTTCTATTATAGAAGATATACTTACGAAGTTGTTCCAATTTATTAATTGGCATTAACCCTAGATCGTTGCCCCTGAGAAATTAATCAATACTTTCTACTCGAGCTCCATCATGAACTATTTACATTACAACCCAATAAAAAAAAGAAGAGTTATAGTAGAATAGAACAAATGACGTCGAGTCAAGAGCACCTTCATTCCTAATATAAAATGGTGGATAAGAATCCACACGGGATCGTGTCCTTCAAGTCGCACGTTGCTTTCTACCACATCGTTTTAAACGAAGTTTTACCATAACATTCCTCGAATTTGGAACCAGTGTGGAATTGATTCAATTATGGAATCATGAATAGTCATTGGTTCAATCAGTACAGAGACAGAGTCATTTATATTTCTTATTTTCTACATAGATAATAAATATTTTTCTTCAGAAAAATTAGCAAGACCTCGGCTTTTTTTGTATGAATGGAACATTCTTTTTTATTTTTATGAACATTTTTCTATCAATATATCTCGCAAAAAAATATCTAATATCTAACAGAAATATACAGAAATCAAATCAAAATATAGAAATAACATAACTAATAGAAATATAGAAAAGAAATAATTTACATAACTAGCATCACACGAATAAGGAAATTCTATTTGACTCTGCTTCTTCAAGTGACTCAATAAGATAGACTGACCCATTTTCAACTTTCCAAAGATGGAACCTATAAGGAATGATTACAAATTAGAAATCTTGATACTTGATATTTGAAAAAGTTTCCTACTTCTACATCATTATTTGAGTAAAGTTTTATAGTAAAGACTCCATTTTTTTATTTGATTATCATCATCCTAACAAAGAGAAATCTTGGCTTTTTTTTTTTCGAATGGAATTGTCAATGATGTAAAGTAAATAAGCTAAATTGAACAAAAAAAGAAATATCATTGTTAAATATTTCAATTTTAATATTTTAGGGATGCAATTTCTTTTTCACAAAAATAAAAAGACTATTGTCACTGAAATAGGATAACAATACATACCTATAGGCTAAGAACTTCCTCGTTTTATATGTATTTTCTTTTCATATTTTGTTTAACCTGAGGTTAAGTAATCTTTATGCAACTATGATCTATGCCCCATCTTATCTTTATCTGGGTCACAAAAGGATTTTGAACTCGATTTAGTTCAGTTTGTGAAAAAATCAGATAAAATAAAAGAGGAATAATATTCTATTCCAATATTAGACCTTGAAACAGAACCTTGTTGAACAAAAATTGAACAAAAAAGAAGTATTAGGATACAATGGATATGCTCTGGGACGGAAGGATTCGAACCTCCGAATAGCGGGACCAAAACCCGTTGCCTTACCGCTTGGCTACGCCCCATTTCCTTTTTTTATTGCACACTAATAATAATAAAGAATAATATTGGTATTAAGTGTTCGTCAATTCCAGTCCAAATATCTAGAGAAAATCTTTATTCTTTATAGAATCTATTATAGATTCGTGTTAGGATTTTGGGATGTGTATATCTATAATTCAACTGGATTTATTGATCATTACATATAATTCAATTAAGATATTGTATGAAAGTATGATTTCTTCTATTCTCCTTTGAGAATTGGAGGATTTTTGATTGAGCGGAAAAAGAAGGATTTTTTTGTCTACCCTAGTTTCTTCATTTTTCCTTATATCAATAACTCAATCAAAATGCAATTATCTCGACGAAAAAAATGTCTGTTATGCTTAATATCTTTAGTTTGATCTGTCTTAATTCTGCCCTTTATCCGAGTAGTCTTTTCTTCGCCAAATTGCCCGAAGCCTATGCTTTTTTGAATCCAATCGTAGATGTTATGCCAGTCATACCTCTGTTCTTTTTTCTTTTAGCCTTTGTTTGGCAAGCTGCTGTAAGTTTTCGATAAGATCTTTAACACTATCCTAGAAAATTCATTATCATTATTTATTCGAGAAAAATTATAACAATTGATGATGATAAGATCAAATAAGTCTGACAGTATGAACCTTCAATTCAAACATTGAAATTTTGAATAGCCGCGATAAATCGGGCTCGTCCCATTTCCCAATTTTAATCCTTTTTCCGGCGAAGTACCCTATTAGATTAGGGTCCCTTGCAATATCTAATTGTGGGTATGAAAGTTATTTGTGGTAATCAAAGACTCTTATTACAAATTTCAACTTCATTTGAATTTCTGAACATTTTTTTCTATTTCTAGAATTCATTTCTTGGTGTCAAAATAGGATATGTGATATAAAAATGGAGGATCTATTATCTTTTCTCGTTTTTCTTTTTCAAAAAATGATCTTGGAGGTTGTATAATGCTTACTCTCAAACTTTTCGTTTACACAGTAGTAATATTCTTTGTTTCTCTCTTCATCTTTGGATTCCTATCCAATGATCCAGGACGTAATCCTGGACGTGAAGAATAAAATAAAAATTTTGTTTTTCTTGCTTGATTTTACAATTTTCTTAAGATTTTATTTTAGCTATTCCACACATTTAACTAGGAAAAAAATAAATAAAGGGTTTGCAAAATTTTAAAGAAAAAAAGAAAAAGTCATCAACGGAAACGGAAAGAGAGGGATTCGAACCCTCGGTACGAATAACTCGTACAACGGATTAGCAATCCGCCGCTTTCGTCCACTCAGCCATCTCTCCCAATCGAAAAAGATAATTACTATGTTACAGTACACATCAAGTAAGGATTAAAGAAAGTTTTTCTTTCACATTCTTTATCGTTATTATAGAATTAGAAATTCCATTTAGATGCTCGAAAGATCCAAATAGAAAGATAAATAAAGAAGACCTTCTTGCTTTTATTTTGTTCGAAGTGCCTTTTGGGCCTGGCCCGGTCAATACCCAGCCGGGCCTTTTTTTCTTCCAACGAATTCCCTTTATTTTTTATTTATAGGCAACATACTCTAAATAGCCAATTTGGTATCTGTATAACAATTTCCGTTCTGGGGTTTACATATACTTATAATTTTTGTTATAATGGAAATTGAGATTGAGAAGGATTTTTGATTCAAAAGAATCAATCAATTAGGTATGTATCAATTTGTATTTTCTTATGTCATTTGGCAAACCAAATTTTAGATTCAAATCCAAGAATCATTCACGAATTGTCAGTCAAGGAATAGTTAATGGTTCCTTTTTGTCATAAATTTTCACTTTTTTGAGTGAAAATCTACATTTGATTTTTCAATAGAAAAGTCCGTGGAAGTTTTTCGGCATTGTGTGTTTTGAGATACTATACAATCAATCGAAGGCGTAGATCAAATACAATCAAAAGGGGAATAAAAGGTTTCTTTTCTAATTTTTATAAATTTATAAAAAGGATTAAAAAAGGGATGCAATATGCAAGTACAATAAACTAAAAAAAAAGGGGGGGAATTTTTTCTCCTATTGTGTATCGTTTTGGCGGCATGGCCGAGTGGTAAGGCGGGGGACTGCAAATCCTTTTTCCCCAGTTCAAATCCGGGTGCCGCCTCATCAACAAACGAATTGAAATCTCTTATTCTGTTGTACTGTTTTATTCTGTTTGGGGAATAGCAAAGCAATTGATCTATGATATAGCAATTGATCTAGGATCTATTTTTACTTTCAAGGGCACGAAAAAAAAAAGGAAAGGGCCCTCGTATTTTATTAATAGATTCCATTACTAACATTCCTTTGTAATGTCATTGTGTATTTTACTTGTGTTTATTCTTTCCCGATTAGAAATCAAATAGGAATTTTTGAAATGGATTTTTTTTCGTTCATCAATAGTGTTCCGCCAGAATCCTTTTTTGACTCTGGACCATAAATTCTACTATTATTAGTGAGCAATAATGGAATAATTCTATCATAGAGATAAGGGACATAATTCACATGGATATAGTAAGTCTCGCTTGGGCTGCTTTAATGGTAGTCTTTACATTTTCCCTTTCACTTGTAGTATGGGGAAGAAGTGGACTTTAGAAGCACTCCTACTTTAGTTGAGGAATGAAACTGTAAAGAGTAAAACAATTATTTGAGATTCATCGGAATAAATAGATATATCAAAGAAATAGAATTGGGTCCTACGAAAATTTTATATATGGATTAATAATAATAATACAATAATAACTACATATATTAAAGATAGAAGCTAATATAGTATACCAAGTTATTATAAAGTCAAGTATAACTTTATATACTACTATAACACTAATAGAGAGTATGGTAAGTAAGAAATTTCTTTCTTACTTACCATACTCTCGGATCTCATAGAATACCGCCGACTATAGCCCGTGGATTTCATTTAAGACGCAAAAATAGAATACTTTTCTTTTGATTTCTTCAACTATTGATAATAATTCAGAAGTCAAGTTTCATTTAAAGTAATTAATTATTTTGACTTTCTGTTTTTACGTAAATGATAAGTAGAAAAGCAGTAGGAACTAAAATGAACAGTGCAGTAGCAATAAATGCAAGAATATTTACTTCCATAATCTCATCGTTTTTTTATTTCACAATAACTCGGGATTTAATCCCATAGAGATGATAAATTTTTCGCCTGTCAATTCAATGAATACATTAACTATCGATGATTTTGAATCGGATCAATATCGTCAATAACAATATCTGAGCTATTAAATTAATTCGTCGTCGAGAATTGAATAGTATAACATACGAAGATCCTTTATCCATATCGAATCCAAGATTGGATTCCCGGACCAATAAAAAATTCTTTTATTTATTTTCTGTTCTTTCTTTTCTATAACCTACCTTAGGTCTTCCTTGTAGAACCATCAACTGAAGTATCATCTAACCACCTGTCTGTTTCCATTAACTACAAAACCCCAACAAACAATACAAGCGAAGTGGAAAAAGAGAGGAATTAGGTTCTAAATTTTAATGATCCAAATTTCTTTGGAAGAAAAAGAAGTATGAGAAATATGAGTCGCGGGAGAAAAGATGGAATATTTTATCAACTTCACTATTTTAGTTCTTTTAATTTTAGTTTAGGGTTTGTTCTTTCTTCGATAGAATCCTGAAAAAATTTGGATTGGATACGTCGGGACTGACGGGGCTCGAACCCGCAACGTCCGCCTTGACAGGGCGGTGCTCTAGCCTATTGAACTACAATCCCAGGGAAATAAGAAGAGATCTTGCAGAAAATTTGGATTCTTTTTTATTCTCTTGTATCAGGTCAGGTATTTCTTAAGGGTTCTATCAAGTAGATTGGCGAATTGTTGGGCCGAGCTGGATTTGAACCAGCGTAGACATCTTGTCAACGAATTTACAGTCCGTCCCCTTTAACCACTCGGGCATCGACCCAGCGTCTAATTTATTTTAGACGTTCCATAAGCCACTTCCTTTCGTTTCCCAGGCAGACTTTACAAATATATATCACTTGATATAAAATAGAAAGTCCCACTAAGTAGACTAATAGAAGGACTTGACAAATAGAGATCACTTGATAGGAAATCCCGCTCCTATAGTCTTGAGTCTTGTATACCCCCAGAGGGACTTGAACCCTCGTTTTCTCCGTGAAAGAGAGATGTCTTAACCACTGGACCATAGGGGCGGCCCTGTGGCCATCATATAATAACTCAATAACTTAATATAACTCAGGCTGAGAGCCACCAAAAGGAGACACATAAGATATAACCCAAACGAAGACGCATAGGATATAAACAAACGGAAAAACTCGTTAAATATTCGGGGGTTTAATGGGAATCAAACTTTACCATTAACGTTACAACCTTGAAACTTGATTTCATTGGTCTTTTTCCTCTTTATATCTCTCAGTGACAAAGGGTTATACCTTGGACCAAGATCTACCACTCTGCAGTAGATTCAAGGTGGTTTACCTAAATATGATTTTTTTTTGTCAGTCAAATCAAATTATATTGAGCCCTAAGTCATACTGTCAATTGACGACACGACAGGACAGCACAAGAGGGCAATAAACGAGACGAGAACGCGCCGATATAGATTATATCTCCGCGTTCATTAATACAACATTCATAAAGTTTTATGGTATTAAATATTCAAGTAGAAGTAGATTCAATATTCAAGTAGATTAGAATATCAATACCGTTATACATTATAATATAAGAAACTGAATCAGTTTTGATATTCTAAAAAAATCCCAAAGCATAGTAAGCCCAAGTGGGAGAATTCCGTTTGTAAGACTGTTTTAGAAATTCCGTTCCGGTTGCATCTCTTAATTGCATCTCTTAAAAATGACAATTTAAGTTCAGTATAAATTTTTATTCCACTCATAGATTCCAGTCAAAGATTCATAGAATCGAAATTCCATCATTGCTAGATATAGGATAGTATTTGATGGATAATGCGCCAGCCAAAATGGTATTTCTTTTTTTTTTTTTGAGAGAATTCAATATGGATGAATATAAATAACTGACAATTTCAAAATAATCCGGGATAGACGCAATGTCCACAATACCTGGATTTAATCAGATACAATTTGAAGGATTTTGTAGGTTCATTGATCAGGGTTTGACAGAAGAACTTTCTAAGTTTCCAAAAATAGAAGATACAAATCAAGAAATTGACTTTGAATTATTTTTGGAAAGATATAAATTGGTAGAACCCCTGATAAAGGAAAGAGATGCTGTGTATGAATCACTCACATATTCTTCTGAATTATATGTATCCGCGAGACTCATTTGGAAAAACGATAGACGTAGGTATATCCAAGAACAAACAATTTTGATAGGAAAGATCCCTCTAATGACTTCTTTGGGAGCTTTTATAGTAAATGGAATATATAGAATTGTGATCAATCAAATATTGCAAAGTCCCGGTATTTATTACCAGTCAGAATTGAATGATAATGGAATTTCAATCTATACCGGGACCATAATATCAGATTGGGGAGGAAGATTAGAATTAGAGATTGATAGAAAAGCAAGGATATGGGTTCGTGTGAGTAGGCAACAAAAACTATCTATTCTAGTTCTATTATCAGCTATGGGGTTGAATATAAGAGAAATTCTAGAGAATGTTTGCTATCCGGAACTCTTTTTGTCTTTTCTGAATGATAAAAAAAAAATTGGGTCAAAAGAAAATGCTATTTTGGAGTTTTATCAACAATTTGCTTGTGTAGAGGGCGATCCGGTATTTTCTGAATCCTTATCTAAGGATTTACAAAAAAAATTCTTTCAACAAAGATGTGAATTGGGAGGGATTGGTCGACGAAATATGAATCGGAGACTGAACCTTGATATACCCCAGAACAATACATTTTTGTTACCACGAGATATATTGGCAGCCGCGGATCGTTTGATTCGAATAAAATTTGGAATGGGTACACTTGACGATATGAATCATTTGCAAAATAAACGTATTCGTTCTGTAGCAGATCTTTTACAAGAGCAATTTGGATTGGCCTTGGTTCGTTTAGAAAATATGGCTCGAGGAAATATATATGCAGCACTTAAGCATAACTGGACACCAACTCCTCAGAACTTGGTAAATTCAACTCCATTAACAGATACTTATAAAGTTTTTTTCCGTTTACACCCATTATCTCAAGTTTTGGATCGAACTAATCCATTGACACAAATAGTTCATGGAAGAAAATTGAGTTATTTGGGACCGGGGGGATTGACTGCGCGAACTGCTACTTTTCCAATACGAGATATTCATCCTAGTCACTATGGGCGTATTTGCCCAATTGACACATCTGAAGGAATAAATGTTGGACTTATTGGATCCTTAGCAATTCATGCGAGAATCGGTCGTTGGGGGTCTCTAGAAACTCCGTTTTATAAAATTTCTGAGAGATCAAAAGGGTCGCGGATGCTTTATTTATCACCAGGTAGAGATGAATACTATATGGTAGCGGCAGGAAATTCTTTGGCGTTGAATCAGGGTATTCAGGAACAACAAGTTGTTCCAGCTCGATATCGTCAAGAATTCCTGACTATTGCATGGGAACAGGTTCATCTTCGAAGTATTTTTTCCTTCCAATATTTTTCTATTGGGGCTTCCCTCATTCCTTTTATCGAGCATAATGATGCGAATCGGGCTTTAATGAGTTCTAACATGCAACGTCAAGCAGTCCCTCTTTCTCAGTCCGAGAAGTGCATTGTTGGAACTGGATTGGAAGGCCAGGCGGCTCTAGATTCAGGGGCTCTTGCTATAGCCGAACACGAGGGAAAGATTCTTTATACCGATACTGAAAAGATCCTTTTATCAGGTAATGGGGATACTCTAAGGATTCCATTAGTTATGTATCAACGTTCCAACAAAAATACTTGTATGCATCAAAAACCCCAGGTTCCGCGGGGTAAATGCATTAAAAAGGGACAAATTTTAGCCTATGGTGCTGCTACAGTTGGTGGCGAACTTGCTTTGGGTAAAAACGTATTAGTAGCTTATATGCCATGGGAAGGTTACAATTTTGAAGATGCAGTACTTATTAGCGAGCGCTTAGTATATGAAGATATTTATACTTCTTTTCACATACGTAAATATGAAATTCAGATTAACCAAGGCCCCGAAAGGGTCACTAATGAAATACCGCATTTAGAAGTCCATTTACTCCGAAATTTAGACAAAAATGGAATTGTAATGTTGGGATCTTGGGTGGAAACAGGTGATATTTTAGTAGGTAAATTAACACCCCAAATGGTGAAAGAATCATCGTATGCTCCGGAAGATAGATTGTTACGAACCATACTTGGCATGCGGGTATATACTTCAAAAGAAACTTGTCTAAAACTACCTATAGGTGGTAGGGGTCGAGTTATTGATGTGAGATGGGTCCAGAGTTCTAAAACAGATGAGACAGAGAAAACAGAAAGTATTCGTGTATATATTTTACAGAAACGTGAAATCAAAGTAGGCGATAAAGTAGCTGGAAGACATGGAAATAAGGGTATCATTTCAAAAATTTTGCCTAGACAAGATATGCCTTATTTGCAAGATGGAAGACCTGTTGATATGGTCTTCAACCCATTAGGAGTACCTTCACGAATGAATGTAGGACAAATATTTGAATCTTCACTCGGGTTAGCGGGGGATTTGCTAGACAGACATTATCGAATAGCGCCTTTTGATGAGAGATATGAACAAGAAGCTTCGAGAAAACTGGTGTTTTCTGAATTATATGAAGCCAGTAAGCAAACAGCGAATCCGTGGATATTTGAACCCGAGTCTCCAGGAAAAAGCAGAATATTTGATGGAAGAACGGGGGATCCTTTTGAACAACCTGTTATAATAGGAAAGCCCTATATCTTGAAATTAATTCATCAAGTTGATGATAAAATCCATGGGCGTTCCAGTGGGCGTTATTCACGTCTTACACAACAACCCCTTAAAGGAAGGGCCAAGAAAGGCGGACAACGGGTAGGAGAAATGGAGGTTTGGGCTTTAGAGGGGTTTGGCGTTGCTTATATTTTACAAGAGATGCTTACTTATAAATCTGATCATATTAGAGCTCGCCAGGAAGTACTTGGTACTATAATCTTTGGAGGAAGAATACCGACTCCTGAGGATGCTCCAGAATCTTTTCGGTTGTTCGTTCGAGAACTACGATCTTTAGCTCTGGAACTGAATCATTTTCTTGTATCTGAGAAGACTTTCCAGCTTAATAGGAAGGAAGCTTAATCGAAATGAAGCAGAAGTTTTCTTCTATGATCGATCAATATACCCATCAACAACTCCGAATTGGATTAGTTTCTCCTCAACAAATAAGTACTTGGTCCAAAAAAATCCTGCCTAATGGCGAGATAGTTGGAGAGGTGACAAAACCTTATACCTTTCATTACAAAACAAATAAACCAGAAAAAGATGGATTATTTTGTGAAAGAATTTTTGGACCTATCAAAAGTGGCATTTGTGCTTGTGGAAATTATCGAGTAATCGGAGATGAAAAGGAAGACCCGCAATATTGTGAACAATGCGGGGTCGAGTTTGTTGATTCTCGGATACGAAGATATCAAATGGGCTACATCAAACTCGCATACCCGGTAATGCATGTGTGGTATTTGAAACGTCTTCCTAGTTATATTGTGAATCTTTTAGATAAACCTCTTAACGAATTAGAAGACCTAGTATACTGCGGTGTGTGATTTGATCGAAATTCTGATTTTACAGATTTGAAATGAGAAACTGTCATCCCATTTAATCCAATCGGGATGCCCTGTACCTGACATGTTTCTTGGTAGGAGTAACATGAAGCTCAGAATTAGGGATGTATTCGAGACGCTCCCAAAAAAGGGAATTGATCTATGGTCGATTTCATAAGAATTTATAGTTATACCTCGTAAAAAAAGACTTTTTTTTTTGTGAAATTAAGCAGTTCCTTTTTTTAGAAAGAAATTATGTTCAAGTAGCAAATAGAAAAGATGTCATGGTTACAAGAGTCTATCTATCGCATATAGACTTTAAGGGCATCGTTGCCTAACCGTCGAGGTGAAGTCGGGACCTAAAAGATCGAATGGAACAGTACATAGACAAGTAAATTCCTTATGAATTCCAAGGTACTCTCTTTAATTAAGAATTACGGGATTCATCATTCGAGGGGAAGTAGACTACTCAAGAATTTCACATTTCTTTTATGTCATAATTGAATGAATTGAATAAAGCATTCATAAAATCTAAATAAAAATAATTAAGGAAGACGGAATCAATAAAGTTTTGCTTGGTCTTCACTGGAAACTTGAGTAAGGAGTAGATCTTTTTGGAGTTTTCTATAATTTGAAAGCGAGAACTCCTTTACTTTTTCTTTATTTGACCTACTTGAGCCGGATGAAAGGAAACTTTCACGTCCGATTTTGAGGGGGGGGGAGATCCTATCCCAATTTTTATTTTGCTAGGCCCATAGATAAAAAACCCACTTTTTTACGATTACGGGGTTTATTGGAATATGAAATCCAACCCTGGAAATACAGGATCCCTATTTTTTTTACTACCCGGAGCTTTGATACATTTCGAAATCGAGAGATGTCTACCGGGGGAGGCTCTATTAGACAACAATTAGCCAATCTAGATTTACGAATTATTATAGATTCTTCATTGGTAGAATGGAAAGAATTGGAGGAAGAGGAACCCACAGGGAATGAATGGGAAGATCGAAAAGTTGGAAGAAGAAAAGATTTTTTGCTTAGACGCATGGAATTGGCTAAGCATTTTATTCGAACAAATATAGAACCAAAATGGATGGTTTTGTGTCTATTACCAGTTCTTCCTCCTGAGTTGAGACCAATCTATCATATAGATGAGGATAAACTAGTGACCTCGGATATTAATGAAATCTATAGAAGAATTATCTATCGGAATAATACTCTTACAGATCTATTAACAACAAGTATAGCTACGCCAGAAGAATTAATAATATCTCAGGAAAAATTGCTACAAGAAGCCGTGGATGCACTTCTTGATAATGGAATTTGTGGACAACCAATGAGGGATGATCATAATAGAGTTTACAAGTCGCTTTCAGATGTAATTGAAGGCAAAGAAGGAAGAGTTCGCGAGACTCTGCTTGGTAAACGGGTCGATTATTCAGGACGGTCAGTCA